CGATTGTAGTATACACAACAATCGGAATTTTTGGCATTATTTTTATTGAGTTTATCAATTAAGCAATTTTGAATTTGATTCGGATAGTGATTCAAAAGGATGCTACATTTTTACACTCACAAAAGCGAATAGTTTTTTAGTACGAAGATTCTGTTGATTTATTTCTAGATCTAATTAATTTGTCATTAACTTAGCATCGCAGTAGCCTATGATGTAAGACAGGGCAAATGTGCATCTGTTTGCTTGCATATAACATATATGGTATAGAATAGATAGGAGAAATATACCATCACCGAATTTTGAATCGTGGATACATATATAGCCTTAACATACTGAAACGGCTGCCATTATTGGTATCAAACCAATAGCGATTCATACAAGCTAAATCTTCTAATCGATAATTAGGCCAAAGAAAGAACTTTAGTTGTTTTAATTCATTTTTGAATTCATTTTTATCTCTATCAAGGTGTTTACTTTCATCCAAAACTTGACCCCCGCTTTTTATGTTGTTCTCCTTGCAAAATACTGGATTTCTATCCACACCATTGCTATTCTTTAAATTTTTCTTGAAAGAATTGAGAATTCTCAATTCTCTACGACGTCTAGACGATAAAATCATTTCAGGAACAAGCAAATTCAAATTATCCTTATCAACATCGTATCTTTGATTAGTTTGTTGCTTACTCTTATGAACCAATGAAATAGCTATGGTTTGATACATAATAACGTCTGCCTCTATAGAATGAATTAATACGGGCTCGAAAAGTATATAACCACAATGCACCAAATCCATGAAATCATAGTCCTGATTAGTCGTACTCACAAAGTGTTCTGGCGCAAACTCGCCCAGTAGCATATAGTTTATAAGCTTTTGTCTCTTGTGGATAGGCTTTCTTGTCTTACCTATCGCCTGGGCTATCCTCAGATGATCGAGCAGATCACCGAACTGAAACCACGCCGGATTCTCTTCGATGGGAGAAACACCATATTTTTTTGCAACCGTACTGAAAAATCTAAAGTCTAAGAAGCGCTTCCGCTGCGTGTTATGCCGGTAACGGGTTTTTACTCGACGAAACTTTTCTTCATAACGTTCTTTCATAATTTCGCTGATCTTTCGGGTGTCGGGTTCGTAGTTGTCGTGCAAGCTCACCTCTTCGACGCTGTCCTCGACGGTATCATCTTCATCTTCATCTTCATCTTCTTTATTAACATTTTGTTTTCCTTGAGTAACATTTTGTTTTCCTTGAGTAACATTTTGTTTTCCTTGAGTAACATTTTGTTTTCCTTTACTAACATTTTGTTTTCCTTTACTAACATTTTGTTTTCCTTTACTAACATTTTGTTTTCCTTTACTAACATTTTCGTCTTCTACTATTTTTGCTCTAAAATTTGAAAGAAGTAAGCGGGTTGGTCTCAACCACGGTTTCCTTAGATATGTCTTCGTAGATCGCACCAATTCTGGGAAGAACCAATCTTCCAGATTCGAATCTTCCTCATCCAAATCTTCCTCATCCGAAAAATCTTTCCCATCCAAATCTTCCTCATCCAAATCTTCCTCATCCCAACCTTCCTCATACGCCTTTAAGACTTCTTCATTCATTCCCATCCAATTACAAAGGATTCTTTCGTATTTGTTGAGTTTTCGCTTTTTTTTGCTTTCTAGATCCTCTTCGCTTTCTAGATCCTCTTCGCTTTCTAGATCCTCTTCGCTTTCTAGATCCTCTTCGCTTTCTGGATCGTTCAGTCCCAGCCAATCAAAAAATCTTCCAATTTTGTCTTTTTTGATTTCTGGATCTTTTTTGCTTTCTGGATCCTTTTCGTCCTTTAAGATTTCTTCATTCATTCCCATCCAATTAATCCAATTAAATCTTTTGTATTTTTTGATTTCTGGATCTTTTTTGCTTTCTGGATCCTCTTTGCTTTCTGGACCTTTTTTGCTTTCTGGATCCTCTTTGCTTTTTGGATCTTTTTTGCTTTTTGGATCCTCTTTGCTTTCTGGACCTTTTTTGCTTTCTGGATCCTCTTTGCTTTTTGGATCTTTTTTGCTTTCTGGATCCTCTTTGCTTTTTGGATTTTTTTTGCTTTTTGGATCCTCTTCGCTTTCTAGATACTCTTCGATTTCTATATCCTTTTGGATTAGTGTAGTCGGGCAGAGATCCACATAAATAAAACCTCTCTTCTTAATTTTGTTAGACTTCTGAGTCTTTTTCTTAGTCTTTTTATTCTGCTTAGGCTGAGTATTTTTATTCTGCTTAGGCTGAGTATTTGTATTCTGCTTAGGCTCAGTATTTTTATTCTGCTTAGGCTCAGTATTTGTATGCCCAGTATTTTTATTCTGCTTAGGCTGAGTATTTTTATTCTGCTTAGGCTCAGTATTTTTATTCTGCTTAGGCTCAGTATTTGTATTCTGCTTAGGCTCAGTCTTTTTATTCTGCTTAGGGTCGATCCCTACTACCGCGTCCAAAATCAGCGTAAGTTCGATCCCTAGCCCGTCCAAAAGATGGGCTGGACATTTTTGGAGAATCTTCCAATCAAAATCTGCATATTTTCTCTCAAAATATTTGCTATTATGCTTAATATCTGTCTTCGGCTTAGGTTCGATCCCTAGCCCGTCCGAAGTCGGCTTAAGTTCGAGCCCTAATAGCCCCGGCTTCGGCTTAGGTTCGATCCCTACTAGCCCGTCCGAAATCGGCTTAAGTTCGATCCCTAGCCCGTCCAAAAAATGGGCTGGACATTTTTGGAGAATCTTCCAATCAAAATCTTCATATTTTCTCTCAAAAGGTTTTATTTTTATCTTTGGAGTTTTTTTAGCCTTCTTGTCGAGATCATTCTTGTCTCGATCTATATACGTCTTGTATATATAATCCTTGTCTAGATACTTCTTATCTAGAGAATTCTTGTCTAGATAATTCTTGCCTAGATACTTCTTGTCTAGATACTTCTTGATAAAAATATCCTCTGGTATATCAAATAATTTGTCTTGCTGTTTGGTATAGATCTCTTTTTTCTTATTTACTTGGAATGGTAATTTATCAATATAGGAGTCCTTCCTAGTTTCAGAAGAAATGTATTTATAGGCGAAAAGGTCATATCTATAGCTTTTTTGAAACTTAGTTGTTTGATTTGTTAATGAATAGACTTCAGAATCATCTTGTTTTTTTAATTGGTCTTTTTCATATGAATCTACTTTATTTAAATGGTTATTTTGAGCCCTATGGCGTCGGTTGACTTCATTTCTCCATTTTTGTGGGATTAATAGAGACCATCTAATCTTAGATAAATTGTATTGATACTGACCTCTTAACCAGTTTTTCCATGGATTCGTTCCAAAATTTCGAAGTTTCTTATGCTTTAATTCGGAAGGAAATATTCCTTGTCTTTCAAAAGAATCCTTTATTTCAGTCTTAAGAAACAAAGACGTTCCGCGATATTTTAGAACAGATCTTAACGTATCACTAACTTGGGTCTGTGATAATTTGTAAAATACATATGCTTGTGACAGGGAAGATAAATCTGGCAAGGAAGAAAATTTAAGAAAAGTCTTTAACTTCTTCTTATTAATTTTTTTTGGATTTTTTTCAGTATTGTCAATGTCTTTATGAATTCTTTTTTGTATTTTTCTAGGAATCTTAATGATACATAGAAGGATATCTAGATATATTTTGTATATTTTTTCAATGAAAATAGTTAGAAAATAATCCCATTTACTTATTAATCGAACACTTTTTCTTTTTACAATTTTCAAAATATTTTTTGGTTTTTCTCCATTTTTATCTGAAGTTAGTTTTTTTGTTTCTTTTGTAATTCTTTCTGTTTCATTTTTGATTCTGCTTGTTCTATTAATCAGCTCTTTTATTCTTTCTTCTGACCAAAGTGTAACTGGAATTTCACTAACTGATTCATTAATTATCTCATTGCTGATTATAGAATCTTTTTCTTTTTGAGTTTCACTCGATTTATCTACTCCTATCTGTTTCAATCTTTTCCCTTTTTCGATCAATTCTTCATAACCTTTTTCTATTTGTCTGTTTAGAACGCGAACCCCTTTGCGAAGCCATTTTGTGCTTTCGTTTAACTCTCCTAGAACGCTACCCACAATTGGTTTTAGAATTGGGTTTATTATTTTGTTGAAAACGGCTCTTATAAGTCGAAAGTCGCGCTTGCTCAATTTTCGTTTTCGTAATCTTACAAATTTTTTTCCTAGTTCTTTAAAAACGGGCCCCCAAAAAAAGAAAAAGGAATTGAAGTCTCGTGGTATACCCCAAGGGTGTTCAGCTAGTCCCCAGAAAGGCCTTATATAACCAGCATCTGGAATAAAAAGAGGGTCGTCTAGCCTTTTTTTATCAGCCGCTGTGTGCCAAGGTTTCAACTCTAGAGGACATAAAACTTTTATCTGAAGACCTTCTTCCCACCAGTTCTCCGGAAAGGTCATGTGAGACATGGGGCCTAAAGGATAACCGTCATCGGTGCATGTAAAATGAATCTCGTTTTCCCAGTCCTCTCTATCCTCAGCCCACTCGGGCTTCTGCAATAATAAGATACGGCCAATATTTTTAGCTATTATCAAAAAAGGCAATGCAATATATTTTCTAAAAAGGGAGTTAAAAATTAGAAAACTACCTCTGATTGCCATCCCGAACTCAAGATCAGTCCATGATTCCATTCCATAAATCCGTTCTAGTTCTGCTCTGGCTGCGCTGTATCTGTCCTGGTCCCTGCGTTGGGCTATTCTCTTGCGGCCGACGAAGAATTTATTTTCTTTTTTTTTCCTTTCTTTTTCTTTCCTTTCTTTTTCTTTCCTTTCTTTTTCTTTCCTTTCTTTCCTTTTTTTTTCTTCTCTCTTCCTTTTTGTTTTTATCTGTTCTTGCTTAAGAGACAAAAGGACCCCTTTTTTTCTTCTAAACAAATGTTTCCAAAAGGGTTTCTCTATCCCGAAATAAATAGCTAGTCGCTTTTTTAAGAAGCCAAAAAAAAGAGGGGACAGCGGAGAGATTTCAACCTTTCTTAGAACAACTCCCTGTTTACGCCTTTTGACGCTCATATTACCTTTGACATCACCCAGATTCCACAAGTGTTCTTTGTTCATCTTCCAAACATCGCCTATAACCTCCTCCTGTAGGTGAGGCTCCAAAGCAGAAACCATGTTCTTAAAGGCACGACTACGAGTGTCTCCCCCAGTCGCCACAAACGCGCGCTCAAACGCCTCAAACTCAGGACGTTTTTTATCTAGTTGATCCTCGGTGGGCTTTTCATAAACTTTTCTAACAAACAGCTCCGTCGGATTATGGATCGTTTTATATCTGAGTATTATCCCTAAAGTATCAAAGTCGTCTCCCCGAGCGGCCACACTCTTATAGTTCAGTTGGTATTGCATCTCGCTAAATAATACGGGTAAGAAGCGAGGGACTTCTTTATTGATCTCTCTTAGAAGAATCTTTTTTGCATTTTCTCGGCCTTTTGTCATTAGGCTTTTTCGTTTTCGCCTACTAGACTTTTCTAAAAATTTTCTCAAAGGCCTAAATGAAGGAAAAATTTTTTCCAAAGGATTAAAATAGAATTTTCCTGCTGCTCTTAGTTTTTCTGTTTTTATTTTTAGTATCGCTAACATTCTTTCTTCATATGTTGGGGAATTAAGAAAGACACCTGGAAGAAAGGTGTCAAGAATTTTATTTAGAGCAATGCGTGTCTTAAAATATTCTGAATTGACATCCTTTTTTCTTCGACGAGATTTTGAAGTTCCATCGTTGATTCTTCGACGAGATTTTGAAGTTCCATCGTTGATTCTTCGACGAGATTTTGAGGTGACACTGTTTTTTCTTCGACGAGATTTTGAGGTGACACTGTTTTTTCTTCGACGAGATTTTGCAATGACACTTTTTTTTCTTCGACGAGATTTTGAGGTGACACTTTTTTTTCTTCGACGAGATTTTGCAATGAGACTTTTTTTTCTTCGACGAGATTTTGCAATGAGACTTTTTTTTCTTCGACGAGATTTTGCAATGAGACTTTTTTTTCTTCGACGAGATTTGATTAAATTGCGGATTTTTTCATGAACTGAACGATATTCCTCCTCGTCCTCTGGCTTAAGTCTAGGAACCCAACGGTTAGGTTTTACGGCCACCACGTCTGTCACTTTTCCACGAGAGGGCCCCCTCAACAGAGGATCGTACCTTTTTGGTAGGCAGAGTTTGTCAGTTTCATCAATACAAACCCGAGTCCTTTTTTCGAGCATATCTCGAAAAAGAAATCCCTTGTCTAGAGCCTCAATTCGCTTTCGAAACTCATTATTTAAGTTGTTTTTTCTTTGTTCGTTCTTAGCAACCCAACCTTTGTCTAGTTCATCAAAGGAGCATTTTTCTACTGTGGACGAAGATATCTTCCCTTTGATCATTTCCTTAAAAATAGAAATCTGAGGAGGATATGTAAAAGCTATTCTTTCTTTTCCATCACTTCGGCATGTATCAAAAAAATATTGTGAAACGTCCTTTTTTACAGCCCCCCCATAAATGTTATCATTGCCTAAGTATCGTAGTCCATGAGTCCAGTCGTAAAGATAGAAAAAAGGGACCGAAATCAAGGTTTCAAACGGTATCCACTTTAGGGTTGGCCATTTGTCTTCATCCTGATCCCCTCCCCAAGTCCGATCCTTAGGAAAATCTCGGCGGAATAGCGGTTCTCGTCTTTTCCTTCTTACCGTAGAGTTACCTTTTGTGCTTATATCTTCTAGCCGAAGTTCGTCCATTATTGGGGCGTTTAGCATCCGCAGTGGGTGTCCTGTAATGGCGAGCGGCATTCGGTCTAAAGAGAGAAGACAGGTAGCATATATTAAAATAGGAACGAACCGACGCGTGTTTCTCATCAAGTCTACTAACAACAAGAACTGAGCTTCTGACACAAACCACTGAATGTTTCTCATAAGGAATTCAAAGTCTGTCCCAAGGTAGCGAACAAGGAACTGAAAAATCTTCCTTTTGTACTTATTCGATTTTTTCGTAATGTACTGATCCCATTCTGACATACGGTACACCAAGTATGAAAAACGGACGTCAACTTTTGCCCCAAAGTACTTATAAATGAACTCACTCAATACTGACACAACAAGTTGCTTCTTTTTTCTATTCAAGATAAATTTCTGTATCCGAAATAATACTCTTTGCATGAATTCAAGGAACCAAAGGGTTCCAATTACCCAACCAACAGAACTACTTACTAGAAATAACGTCTTGTTCGTGGATTGAAACATATAAACTTGGACTAATCTGGATAACGTTGCACCAGTTAGAAGGAACTGGTTGGCTACTTGAAAAATGAAACAATGCCAGAAAATTTCGGAATTTCTTCTGATTTTGATAGCGCTATTCTCGGAAAAATTACTGAATAAGAAAAAAAATAAAAGATAGGGTGCAAATAAAAGCGTCATAGTATGTGGTCTACATAACAGACTATGCAGAGGCCTATAATAGACCGACATGAACCGCACAAGCTGTCCGAGAATAAAAC